ATTATATGATACAAGGTTATACGAGAACGAATTCTTTATTTATAAACTATTTCTCTTTTCGATGAGAATTTTTATTTTAATTGAAAAAAAAAGAATCTTTCTATATAGATAGATATTGAAGTGCTATTTCGGATTCCAAAAAAAAGAGAATCATTTCTTTCAATACTCACTTATTATTAGTTAACAACCCTAATCCTCATATGCTTAATTCTGATAGGAAATAAAATAGTAAAATAATTATTCATCGAATGACTATTCATCTATTGTATTTTCATCAAATAGGGGGCAGGAAGATTCTATGGAAAAATGGTGGTTCAATTCGATGTTGTCTAACGAGAAGTTAGAACATAGGTATGGTTTAAGTAAATCAATGGAAAGTCTTGATGCTATTGGCCATACCAGTGGAAGTGATGAACCCCTTCTAAATGATACGGAGAAAAATTGGAGTAATAGTGTTAGTTATAGTTTCAGTAATGTTGATTATTTATTTGGTATCAGGGATATTTGGAGTTTGATCTCTGATGACACTTTTTTAGTTAGGGATAGTAATGGTGACAGCTATTCCGTATATTTTGATATTGAAAATCATAGTTTTGAGATTGACAATGATAGTTCTTTTCTGAGTGAATTAGAAGGTTTTTTTTCTAGTTTTTTGAATAGGGGGTCTAAGAGAAACAATCACTACTATTATCATTACATGTATGATACTCAATCTAGTTGGACTAATCACATTAATAGTTGCATTAATAGTTATCTTCGTTTTGAAGTCAGTATTAATAGTTCCATTTCAGGTGGTACTGACAATTACAGTGACAGTTACATTTATAGTTTCATTTGTACTGAAAATGTAAGTGGTAGTGAAAGTGGAAGTTTTAGTATTCGAACTCGTACTAATGGCAGTGATTTCAATATAAGAGGAAGATCTAATGATTTCGATATAAATAAAAAATACAGACATTTATGGGTTCAATGCGAAAATTGTTATGGATTAAATTATAAAAAACTTCTTAGGTCAAAAATGAATATTTGTGAACAGTGTGGATATCATTTGAAAATGAGTAGTTCAGATAGAATCGAACTTTCGATTGATTCGGGCACTTGGGATCCTATGGATGAAGATATGGTTTCTATGGACCCCATTCAATTTCATTCAGAAGAGGAACCTTATAAAGATCGTATCGATTCTTATCAAAGAAAGACAGGTTTAACTGAAGCTGTTCAAACAGGCATAGGTCAACTAAACGGTATTCCCGTAGCAATTGGGGTTATGGATTTTCAATTCATGGGAGGTAGTATGGGATCTGTAGTAGGTGAGAAAATCACTCGTTTGATTGAGTATGCTACTAATCGATCTCTACCTGTCATTATTGTGTGTGCTTCTGGAGGAGCACGCATGCAAGAAGGAAGTTTGAGCTTGATGCAAATGGCTAAAATATCTTCTGCTTCATATGATTACCAATCCACTAAAAAGTTATTCTATGTATCAGTCCTTACATCTCCTACAACCGGTGGAGTAACAGCCAGTTTTGGTATGTTGGGAGATATCATTATTGCTGAACCTAATGCGTACATTGCATTTGCGGGTAAAAGAGTAATTGAACAAACATTGAATAAGACAGTACCCGATGGTTCACAAGCGGCTGAGTATTTATTCCATAAAGGCTTATTCGACCCAATCGTACCACGTAATCCGTTAAAAGGTGTTCTAAGTGAGTTATTTCAGCTCCATGGTTTCTTTCCCTTGAATCAAAATTCCAAAAATTAAAGTATAGCACTAGATTCAGTTATTTTATTTGTAGCGAACAAGTATTTAGTTCATCGTAATAAAAAAAAAAACTAAGAAAAATGTTCTTTGGTGATATAAGTTACACTTTCTAGTAAGAGTCAGAAGTTTCGGATAATTTTTTTTCTTCCAGATCCAGATCTATTTTTTATCTTACCCCTATTCATGATTAGGTATTATGAACCTCTACCAACAGGATAAAATAAAAAAGTGAATTTCTCTTTCCGAGGAATTCGAATTTGGGGAAATAAAAAGAATTTTATCTGGCTATCTTACGTATTAATTAAGATAGACAATAATGAAAAAAAAAAAGAATATCAAAATAAAAAGAAATATCAAATATGGAAATGGAATAAAATAATTTCTATATCTATCGCATTTTTACTATGAATCCCTGTTTGTTGGATCGTATTATTTAGAGTCGCGAATTCATAATGAACTTAATTTTCATTTCATAAGAAAACTCCTTTTTAATAAGAAACTCCTTATTAGATTAGAAAGAAAGATAGAAAGAACATAAGGATGGGAGAAGAAGAATAATAAAATTTGTAAAAGAAGATTATCCTATCTATATTCGTGTAGAAAGATGAATAGGTACACTTAATTTAGTTCTACATTTTTGTACTTATTATCTAGCCTTCCTTTTTTTTTTTATTTTATTAATATTTTAATATTAAATTAAAATATTATTTTGATATTTACTTAATTGTTTATATATACTTAGTAGTGTTTATATATACTATTTTATATAATATTACTTAATATTACTTATAATAGATATACTTATCATATCATAAGATATCTTTCTAATAGATACAAATATATAGATACAAATATTAAATCGAGGCACCCATTCTATGACAGATCTCAACTTACCCTCTATTTTTGTGCCTTTAGTGGCCCTAGTATTTCCGGCAATTGCAATGGCTTCTTTATCTCTTCATGTCCAAAAAAATAAGATTGTCTAGATCCAATGGGACCAAATCTTATCAATTTATTTCAACACTGTATCATAATACAGATATTTATTTAGTGCAATATGGTACGATAGGTGGTTCTTTCCACACACAAATGAAAGAACTGTTATGCATGCGGATACATGATATCCGCATAAATGCATGTATATATATGCAGGGTATAGCTGGTTAAAAACGGAACGGATCAGTAAATATTTTTAATAGAAAGTCAATGTATCTAACCAATTACTCCACATCAGAATAGTGCTAGTTGATGAAAGTTACTTCGGGATCAAGAAAGGTAAAGTCAAATTTGGGTTATTCTCTCAATTCCAATCGAATGCAACTGGATCTAGTATAGTATGAATTGGCGATCAGAACATATATGGATAGAACTTATAAGGGGGTCTCGAAAAACAAGTAATTTTTGCTGGGCCTGTATCCTTTTTTTAGGTTCACTAGGATTCTTAGCGGTTGGAACTTCCAGTTATCTTGGTAGGAATTTGATATCCGTATTTCCATCTCAGCAAATTCTTTTTTTTCCACAAGGAATCGTGATGTCTTTTTACGGGATCGCTGGTCTATTCGTTAGCTCCTATTTGTGGTCCACAATTTTGTGGAATGTAGGTAGTGGTTATGACCGATTCGATATAAAAGAAGGAATTGTGTGCATTTTTCGTTGGGGATTTCCTGGAATAAATCGTCGCATCTTCCTTCGCTTCCTTATGAGAGATATCCAATCAATCAGAATTGAGGTTAAAGAGGGTCTTTATCCTCGTCGTGTCCTTTATATGGAAATCAGAGGTCAAGGGGCCATTCCCTTCACCCGTACTGATGAGAATTTGACTCCACGAGAAATTGAACAAAAAGCTGCCGAATTGGCCTATTTCTTGCGCGTACCAATTGAAGTATTTTGAAATGAATTGAACACAATAAAGAATAAATGTTTTCTCGGCATGGGGGAAGGAACTTGCTAATTCCTTTTTTAATACAATTGAAGTCTTTTTGGAATGTTCATTCGAACAAAACATGTTAGATTATTCTATTTCCTCCTTCCTTTGTCGTGGCGACTCCCATCCCATAGAATAAAACAAAAAAGCAGGAGGGTGTATATGGAATAACTATAATAAACTATACTATAATTCAGAAAAGAAGAAATTTTTGTATACCATTTGTATACCAAAAGTATTTCGTATGCGTATGGATCCCAACTCAATTCTTTTCTACTATAAAATTTATACTAGAAAAAAGGCTAATCTAATAAGTAGGGATTCATCAAATATATACGAACATGTATTTCGTAATACGGAATTCATCTCATCTTTTTAGGCCCAAAATTTTGATGATACCCTTTTTTTTCCTTGGTTGTGGCTAGACGGTGAAACATTTCGAAATAATTAACTGAGGGGGGTTTTCGTTTCGAAATCCGATTCGTTATTTTAAGTGGGTTTTCGAGTATTCATAGAAAGGAACAAATGAAGATGAAATTGCTTCGAATTTGCCCAATTGAGATATCTGGGAATAATATTGATTTTGCATTTTTATCCGAAAAGGACGGACCCTTATCCCATTTCTATATTCCTTCTAGATCCAAGAACTAAACTCAATTTTTACACAAAAATTGGAATGAATAGACCCATAGGTTCAATACTTTGTTATAGAACTCGTGCTTCAGAGAAATATCATATAGAGTCAACGAATGAAGCAGGTTCATTAACAATTCAATTCACAGATAAAAAATGAAAAAAAAGAAAGCATTGCCTTCTTTCCCATATCTTGTATCTATAGTATTTTTGCCCTGGTGTGTCTCTCTCTCATTTAATAAATGTCTGGAACTTTGGGTTACTAATTGGTGGAATACCTGGCAATCCGAAACTCTCTTGAATGATATTCAAGAGAAAAACGTTCTAGAAAGATTCATAGAATTAGAAGAACTCTTTCTGTTGGACGAAATGATAAAGGAGTACCCGGAGACACATATACAAAAACTTCGTATAGGAATATACAAGGAAACGATACAATTGGTCAAAACACACAATGAATATAATCTCCATATCATTTTGCATTTCTCGACAAATATAATCTCTTTCGCTATTCTAAGTGGTTATTTTTTTTTGGGTAATGAGGAACTTGTCAGTCTTAATTCTTGGGTTCAGGAATTCCTCTATAACTTAAGTGACACAATAAAAGCTTTTTCGATTCTTTTAGTTACTGATTTATGGATTGGATTTCACTCGACTCATGGTTGGGAACTAATAATTGGTTCGTTCTACAACGATTTTGGATTGGCTCATAACGATCAAATAATATCTGGTCTTGTTTCCACTTTTCCAGTTATTCTAGATACAATTGTGAAATATTGGATTTTCCATTATTTAAATCGTGTATCTCCTTCGCTTGTAGTCATTTATCATTCAATGAATGAATGAAGAACTCATTTGATCTACTGATATCAATCAAATAAATCAGAATCTTTCTTCCTTTATAAAGAAAGTATTTTGAATCTTACTTAATTCTTTATATTTTATTTCTACCGGTTCAAGGTATTCGTCCTATATTCCAGTACAACTATTCCAGTACAATGACAGACTCGTGCATAGGGAACTAGTAAAGTTCCCTATCTAATTTATTGTAGAAATTCCGAGATCTATGATTGGACATGCAAAATAGAAATACTTTTTCTTGGGTAAAGGAACAGATGACTCGATCCATTTCTGTATCGATCATGATATATGTAATAACTCGAACATACATTTCAAATGCATATCCCATTTTTGCGCAGCAGGGTTATGAAAACCCACGAGAAGCAACTGGACGAATTGTATGTGCTAATTGCCATTTAGCTAATAAGCCCGTGGATATTGAAGTTCCGCAAGCTGTGCTTCCTGATACTGTATTTGAAGCAGTTGTTCGAATTCCTTATGATATGCAACTGAAACAAGTTCTTGCTAATGGTAAAAAAGGGGGTTTGAATGTGGGTGCTGTTCTTATTTTACCCGAGGGATTCGAATTAGCCCCCCCCGATCGTATTTCTCCTGAGTTGAAAGAAAAGATAGGAAATCCGTCTTTTCAGAGTTATCGTCCCAATAAAAAAAATATTCTTGTGATAGGTCCTGTTCCGGGTCAGAAATATAGTGAAATCGTCTTTCCCATTCTTTCCCCCGACCCTGCTACGAAGAAAGACGTTCACTTCTTAAAATATCCCATATATGTGGGTGGGAACAGAGGAAGGGGTCAGATTTATCCTGATGGTAGCAAGAGTAACAATACAGTCTATAATGCTACATCAGCAGGTATAGTAAGCAAAATAGTACGTAAAGAAAAGGGAGGATATGAAATAACCATAGTTGATGCATCGGATGGACGTCAAGTGGTTGATATTATACCTCCAGGGCCAGAACTTCTTGTTTCAGAGGGTGAATCCATCAAGCTTGATCAACCATTAACAAGCAATCCCAATGTAGGAGGGTTTGGTCAGGGAGATGCAGAAATAGTGCTTCAAGATCCATTACGCGTCCAAGGCCTTTTGTTCTTCTTCGCATCTGTTATTTTGGCACAAGTTTTTTTGGTTCTTAAAAAGAAACAGTTTGAAAAAGTTCAATTGTACGAAATGAATTTTTAGGTCCACAGATTCCTTAACATAAAGTTGGTAAAAAGTGCCGATTTTTTGTCCATCGATACAATTATGTATGATCAAAAAATTCTGTAAATCCTTTTGCTTGCTTTGTTTATACTCTTTTTGTTTTGCAGGACGCCTGGAATTAATTACTTGTATTCCATTTTAGTATTAGTAATAAACACTAGGCATACAAACAAATACAAAAGAAGAGAATACAAGGCAAGGATGGGAAAAATGAAAGGAACAAATACTTTTAGGAAGGATTACTAGTCTTCCTAATCTTCTATTCGACACAAGACGACACAAGAAAAAGGGTGAAAATTCCTTTTTCTTGTGTCGTCTTGTATCAAAATAATAATTATTTTTTTTTCCTGTTCATCAAAGATTACTATTCCTTTCCTTCTTTTCCAGGTCTATCGGAACTCCTTTGTTTAGATTCATAAGAAGTAGTGGACAAACAAAGGGAAAAAAGGATTAGGGGTGAATAAGTTATTGAGCAAATAGAATTTATTCACTTATTCAATATTCTTCACTTATTCAATATAAGTTAAACTTCTAACTTAGAGAAATTATTCAAACAAAAGAAAAGAGACTGTTCCGGTTGAAAGGCAGATTTTTTTTTTACGAATATCCAAATCTTTATTTATTATATGATCAGATATATGATCAGAGTTTTTATTTTATTTTTAGAGTAGTTTTGATTAAGGTTCTATTAGTTTAGTCTAGAACTGATTTGCAGGATGTCTCATCCCTAGAAATCAATATAATTATTATATTGGATTATAGATAAAATCGATTGATTCGTTCTTTCTTCTTGCTTTCCTGTTAATATTTGGGGGGAAGGGCAGGAACTATGAATCAACCGCTAGATTCAATTGTTCACAAACATCATTAAGAAACAAAAGAATAGAGTGGTTTGAAACATCAGAGCAAAGGATCCTTTTTGTCATTTCTACAAAACAAATAGACTATTTTGATTATGCTGACTGGATAACTAACCAATTTGTAGGTTATGGAATAGATCAAAGTTTCGTTATAAGAGTAAGAACTCCGCGGGCCCTTTCCGCTCTAATCAGACAAAGGAGGGTAAGGACCCGCTAAGTTCTTACTTTTTCATGTCTACAATCCGGCTCATCCGATTA